CAGGGAATAGTTTAGTTAGAATATCAGCTTTGGGTGTTGATGGTGAGGCTGTTAGTCTCTTCCTTGAGTCTTAGGGAGGGTTGATTCTCCATTTTTGGTTTACAAGACCAAGGTAATTATATACTACAAAGACTCTTCATTTTAATATGTTATTTTCAATAATACTGGTGATGGGTATCAGGATCAGTAGGATAGTGAAGTATAGTAATGAGGCTAATTGGCCAATGATGATGTACGGGTGTTCTACTGGTTGACCTCCAATTCAGGTCAGAGTTAGTAGGTCTGCTACTAAAAGTCAGAATAAGCATTGACTGAGGGGTCGGAATATTATGCTTCGTTGTTTTGATGTGTTTAGGAGGGGGATAATGGTTAGTACTAGAATAGATAGGATTAGAGCTAGGACTCCTCCTAGTTTGTTGGGGATAGATCGTAGGATGGCGTAAGCAAATAGGAAATATCACTCGGGTTTAATATAGGGTGGAGTGTTTAATGGGTTGGCTGGGGTGTAGTTGTCTGGATCTCCTAGTATGTCAGGTGAGAATAGGACAAGGGCTATAAGGATTAGGGTCAGGAGTAAGATTCCTAAGATGTCCTTGATTGTGTAGTATGGGTGGAATGGAATTTTGTCAGAGTCTGATACCATTCCAGATGGGTTGTTAGATCCTGTTTCATGAAGGAACAGTAAGTGGACTATTGCTAGGGCTGAGATGATGAATGGTAAGATAAAGTGGAAAGCAAAGAATCGAGTTAGGGTTGCTTTGTCTACTGAGAATCCGCCCCAGATTCACTCGACTAGGTCAGTGCCGATATAGGGGATGGCTGAGAGTAAATTTGTGATTACAGTTGCTCCTCAGAATGATATTTGTCCTCATGGTAGTACGTAACCTATGAATGCAGTTGCTATCACTGTGAAAAGTAGGATGATACCAATATTTCATGTTTCTAGAAATATATATGAGCCGTAATAGAGTCCTCGTCCTACATGTAGGTATAGGCAAATAAAAAATATGGAAGCTCCATTTGCATGTAGGTATCGGATAATTCAGCCGTAGTTTACGTCTCGGCAAATATGGGTGACTGAGGAGAAGGCTGTGGTTGTATCTGATGTATAGTGTATAGCTAAGAATAAACCTGTCGCAATCTGTAGAATCAAGCAGATTCCGAGTAAGGAACCGAAGTTTCATCATGTTGAAATATTGGAGGGGGCAGGTAAATCAATGAATGCGTTATTGATGATTTTAGCTAGTGGGTGGGATTTTCGAATGTTGGTCATTAAGGTTTCTATAGTTGAATAACAACGGTGGTTTTTCATATCACCAGTCATGGTTAAATTCCATGTGGAAATAATGATGACATATATCGTGTTCATTCTAAGTATTATTTTTGTTATAGGGTTTGTGGGATTTTCTTCAAAGCCTTCTCCTATTTATGGAGGTCTTGCTTTGATTATTAGTGGAGGTGTGGGCTGTGCTATTGTGTTATGTTTTGGGGGTTCATTTTTAGGTTTAATGGTTTTTTTAATTTATTTAGGGGGTATACTTGTGGTTTTTGGTTATACAACTGCTATAGCTACAGAACAGTATCCTGAAGTTTGGGTTTCTAGCAAGATTGTGTTATGAGTGTTTATTATGGGATTAATGCTTGAGTCATTGGTTGTTTGTTATATTTTAAAGGATGATGATATTGAAATTGTATTAAAATTTAATGGTATGGGTGATTGGGTAATCTATGACACAGGCGATTCGGGGTTTTTTAGTGAGGAGGCTATGGGTATTGCAGCTTTATATAGTTATGGTACCTGATTGGTTATTGTTACTGGCTGATCACTTCTTACTTGTGTCTTAGTAATTATGGAAGTTACTCGTGGGAATTAAGTATTAATATACTTACTACTAGAGTAACAATAAAGGATATAAAGTATAGTTTGATTATTCCCTTTTGGTTAGAAATTAAAATGGATGATTTTACTTGGAAATTAGAGATAGATTTTGGTATAATATTTTCTAGTCATGTTGTGTCTAATAGCATAAATGCTAATTTTTGACTTATAATTAAGTTTGAGGCTGGGGTAAGTCGATGTATAATAATGGGAAAATACCCTAGTGAGCTAGAGAATTTGAATAAGTTTGATAAGTATTTAAGTTTTAGGTTCTGTGCTGTAAGGTTTAGTTCAAGTGCCAGGATGAAACCTGTGATGGTTACTGCAAGAGCTGTTACTTTAAGATAATGAGGCATAGTTATCTGTGGGATAGTGGTGGGTGTAATATTGTGGGAGATTAAGAATCCTGCAAAGATGCTCCCTAGTAATAGGCGTTTAATGGAATTTATTAGGAGTGGATTGCTCTCGTTGATTATGATAGTTGGATTAAAACGAGGTTGGTCTAGTAGTGCGAAGAATATGATTCGGGTACTGTAGGCGGCTGTTATGGATGTGGCAACGAGGGTTATTAGTAGGGCTCAGGCGTTGGTATACGACGTGTTGATGGTTTCAATGATTAGGTCTTTGGAGTAGAATCCTGTAAGGAAAGGTATTCCAGTAAGGGCTAGGCTTCCAATAATAAGTGAGGTGGTAGTAAAGGGCATTAATTTGAATAAACCTCCTATCTTCCGGATATCTTGTTCATCATTTAGATTATGAATAATGGAACCTGAGCATATAAATAGTATTGCTTTAAAAAATGCATGAGTGCAGATATGAAGGAATGCTAAATGGGGCTGGTTAATGCCGATTGTTACAATTATAAGTCCTAGTTGGCTTGAGGTGGAGAAAGCGATAATTTTTTTGATATCATTTTGTGTGAGAGCACATATAGCCGTAAATAAGGTGGTCATTGCTCCTAAGCAAAGAGTAGTGGTTTGAATTGTTTTGTTATGTTCTATTAGGGGATGGAATCGGATGAGGAGGAATACTCCTGCTACTACTATAGTGCTAGAGTGGAGTAGGGCTGAAACTGGTGTTGGACCTTCTATAGCTGATGGAAGTCATGGATGGAGGCCAAATTGGGCTGATTTTCCTGTGGCGGCCAGTAGGAGGCCTATGAGTGGTAGGTTTAAGTTGTTATGATTGGTTATAAATATTTGTTGAAAGTCTCATGTGTTTAGATTGAGTAGGAATCAGGCTATGGCTGTAATAAATCCTACGTCTCCGATTCGATTATATAGGATTGCTTGTAGGGCGGCTGTGTTTGCATCGGTACGTCCATGTCATCATCCAATTAGAAGAAATGATATAATACCTACTCCTTCTCACCCGATGAATAGTTGGAATATGTTGTTAGCTGTAACTAAAATTATTATAGTAATTAAGAATATTAATAAGTATTTGAAGAAGCGATTAATATATGGGTCTGAGTGTATATATCATATTGAGAATTCTATGATTGATCATGTGACGAATAGGGCTACTGGTATGAATATTATCGAGAAATAGTCTAGTTTAAGGCTTAGTGATAATTTTATAGTTTGAATAGTTATTCAATGTCAGTTGGAGATGATTGCTTCTTGTCCTGAATATAGGAATACTATTATTGGAATTATACTAATTATAAAAGCATATGAGATAGTAGTTTTTACGTACTGTGGATATTGCTTGTTTTTATATAAATTGGTACAGGTTAATAGTACTGGTAATGTTAATATAGATAAGATTATTATAATAGAGGGAGCAAGTAGATTGATTACTTTTATTTGGAGTTGCACCAATTTTTTGGTTCCTAAGACCAATGGATCACTACTATCCTTTAAAAGTTGAAAAAGCCATGATTTTACTCATGGGAGCATGAGTTAGCAGTTCTTGCATACTTTTTCGGTAGATAAAAAGGGTTAATCTTTTATTGTTAGATTCACAATCTAATGTTTTTATTAAACTATATCTACAGTAGATTGGTCCTATGATGATTTTAGGGTTTAATGATAATAGTAGTAGGGGTAGGAGGTGTATTATTATTAAAGTATTTTCTCGTGTGAATGAGGGTTTGATGTTTTTGATATGGTGAGTATATTTTCCGCGTTGGGTTATAATTAGTATGTAAAGCGAGTATAGAGCAGTGATAACTACATTGGCTCCTATAAGGATAATGGTGATGTTGGATCAAGAAAATGAAGATATAATTACGAATAATTCGCCGATTAAGTTGATGGTAGGGGGAAGTGCTAAGTTAGCTAAGCTAGCTAGTAGTCATCATGCGGCTATTAAGGGTAAGAGGGTTTGTAGTCCTCGAACGAGGATTATAGTTCGACTATGTACTCGTTCATAGTTGGAGTTAGCTAAACAGAATAATATTGATGATGTTAGGCCATGGGCAATTATTAGGGCAGTTGCCCCTGCGAAGCTTCATGGTGTTTGAATTAATACTGCCACGATTACTAGTGCTATATGACTAACTGAGGAATATGCAATAAGGGATTTTAGGTCTGTTTGGCGTAAACAGATTGAGCTTGTTATAATTATGCCTCATAAGGATAATATTATGAAGGGGTAAGCTATAAAATTGGTAATAGGATTGAGTAGGACTGTGATTCGCATTATTCCGTAGCCTCCTAGTTTTAGAAGTACTGCAGCCAGTACTATGGACCCGGCAATGGGAGCTTCTACGTGTGCTTTTGGAAGTCATAGGTGAAGACCATATAGAGGTATTTTAACCATAAATGCTATTATACATGCTAGTCATAATAGCATATTAGATGAAGAGTTTGATATTGGTTGAGATAAAAGTTGGATTGTTGTAAAATTTAATGTATTTAGATTGTTTTGAATATATGATAAAGCTACTAAAAGGGGTAGTGATCCTGTTAAGGTATAGAATAAGAAATATGAGCCTGCATTGAGGCGTTCAGTTTGGTTGCCTCATCGAGTAATAATAATAAGGGTTGGAATTAAGGTAGCTTCAAATAGGATATAAAATATAATTAGTTCTGTAGCAGTAAATGTTATGATTAATAGTAGTTGAAGTAGAACTAATGTTGTAATATAGAGTTTTTTTCGGGTATTGGTTTCTTTTGATAAGTGAGATTGGCTAGCTGTTAATATTAGAGGTAACAGTCATGTTGTAAGTGCTAACAATGGGGCCGAGAGGGAGTCGGTAAAGAATAATAACGAGAGGTTGGAATTGTTGTCGGTGAGTTGATTTAGATAGATTAGGCTAATTAGACTGATCAGCAGGCTGTAGGAAGTGGAGTTAATTCATAGTATGCTAGGTTTAGATAATCATGTAAGGGGGATTAGTATTATAGTGGGAAAAATAATTTTTAGCATTGTAGTAAGTTTAGGTTTTGTACGTAGTCGGTTCCGTATGTATTTGATACTATTACTAATAGTGATAAACCCAGTGCTGCCTCACAGGCTGCGAAGACCAGCAAGATGATAGGTGTCATACTAGCTAATGTGAAATGGTTACTTAAAATAGTAATGGTAACTATGATGAATAGAGATAATATTATCCCTTCTAGGCATAGTAGGGAGGATATGAGATGAGATCGGTATACTAATAGACCTAAAAGTGATATGATAAAAGCCAGGAAGATGTTAGCATATACTATTGGCACTTGATAATTGTAAGTTGAGTTACAGTCTAATGAGTCGAAATCATTTGTTTTTTGCTAAACTAATTATCATATTCAGTTCATTCTAATCCTTTTTCGGTTCATTCATATATTAGGCTTGCAGCTAAAAGTAGGATTAGTATAAGTGATATAGTGAGTACTGTTTTTAGGTCAGTTGATTGTGTTGCTCAGGGTAGAGGTAGTAAAAGTGCAATTTCTAGGTCGAATAGTAGGAATGTAATGGCTACTAAGAAGAATTTTATGGAAAATGGTAGTCGTGCTGATCCTGTTGGATCAAAACCACATTCGTAAGGGCTAGCTTTTTCTGTATAAATATTTAATTGTGGTAGTCAGAATGCGATAGTTACGAGCAGAGAGGATAGGGAAATATTAATGAATAGCGCTGTGATAATATTTATTATTTCTCTCTGGGTTGGACCAGAACTAATTAATTGGAAGTCAATTGTACTGATTAATACTAGAGAAATATGATCCTCATCAATAGATTGATACATATAGGAATAATCACACTACGTCTACGAAATGTCAATATCAGGCAGCTGCTTCAAATCCAAAATGATGGCTAGATGTGAAGTGATAATTTAGTTGTCGAAGAAAGCAAATAATCAGGAAAGTTGAGCCAATGATTACATGCAGTCCGTGGAATCCTGTAGCTATAAAAAAGGTAGATCCATAGACTCCATCAGAGATTGTAAATGAGGTTTCGTAATACTCTGAAGCTTGTAGTGCTGTAAAGTATAAACCTAGTGAGATAGTAATAAATAGGGCCTGAAGTATATGTTTGCGGTTTCCTTCTATTAGGCTATGGTGTGCTCAGGTAATAGTTACTCCTGAGGCTAGTAGAACGGAGGTATTAAGTAAAGGTACATCTAAAGGATTAAGGGGTAAGATACCTGTAGGTGGTCAACATCCTCCTAGGTCTGGTGTTGGTGCGAGGCTTGAGTGGTAGAAAGCTCAGAAGAAACCTGCAAAAAAGAATACTTCTGATAAAATAAATAGTACTATTCCATACCGCAACCCTTTTTGAACGATAGGTGTATGATGACCTTGAAATGTGCTTTCTCGGATTACATCTCGTCATCATTGGTACATGGTTAATATATTAGTTGTAAGTCCTAGTAGTAGTAAATGTGTGGAATTGAAGTGGAATCATATAATTAAGCCGGATGTTATTAATAGGGCGGATAGGGCTCCTGTTAGTGGCCATGGGCTTGGGTTAACTATATGGTAAGCATGGGTTTGGTGGGTCATTAGGTGTTGTCATGTAGGTATAGGCTTACTAAGAGGGTAAACACGTAGGCTTGAATTAGAGCTACGGCGAATTCTAGAATGGTAAGAAGAATTAGAATAATAAAAGTGATTAAGGCTGTTGTAGTGCTGATATTTATCAGGGCTAAAGTAGCCCCTCCAATAAGATGAATTAACAGATGGCCTGCAGTAATATTGGCTGTTAATCGTACAGCTAATGCTATAGGTTGAATAAATAGGCTGATGGTTTCAATAATTACAAGTATCGGGATTAGGAGAACAGGTGTTCCTTGGGGTAAAAAATGGGCTAAAGATGCTTTTGTTTTATGGCGAAGGCCAGTTAGAACTGTGCCAGCTCATAGTGGAATAGCTATACCCAGGTTTATAGATAGTTGTGTAGTTGGAGTGAATGAGTGTGGTAGTAGGCCTAGGAGGTTAGTTGACCCAATAAATAAGATAAGGGACATTAATATTAAGGCTCAAATTTGTCCCTTGTTATTATGAATTGATAGTATTTGTTTCGATATTAATTGGACTAGTCATTGTTGGATTGAAATAAGTCGATTGTTAACTAGTCGGTTGGGTGAGGGAAAGAAAATACTGGGAAATATAATGATAATGACAACAATTGGTAGCCCAATTATTGTTGGGGTAGTGAAAGAGGTGAATAGATTTTCGTTCATTTTTTTTCTCAAGGTGAAGTAGTTGATGTTAATTTTGTTAGATTAGGCTCAGGGTCCTTCGGAAAATTATATTTTGAGATTTTAAGTTGAAATACAATAAATAATGTAATGATTATAGAGATAATTGTAATAAATCAGGTCGAGGTATCTAATTGTGGCATTTCATTAAGGAGAGATTGAATACTCTCAATTTTTAACTTAAAAGGTTAATGCTGTGTTAGCTTCTTAATGAATTTATAGTATTGAGATAGATCATTTTTCGAAGTGGGATAGAGGAACTAATTCAAGAACAATAGGTATAAAGCTGTGGTTTGATCCACAAATTTCTGAGCATTGACCGTAATATAAGCCTGGTCGTATGGCTATTAGTGTTGTTTGGTTTAGGCGTCCAGGGATAGCATCAGTTTTTAACCCTAATGATGGTACGGCTCATGAGTGTAATACGTCTTCAGATGAAATAAGTATACGGATGGTAACTTCTATTGGTAAAACAACTCGATTGTCTACTTCTAATAATCGTAGTTCTCCAGGTTTTAATTCTTGAGTTGGAGTTATATAAGAGTCGAAATTTAAGTCCTCATAATCTGTGTATTCATAACTTCAATATCATTGGTGACCTATAGTTTTTACTGTTAATGATGGATTATTAATCTCGTCCATTATGTAGAGGATTCGTAGAGATGGCAAGGCAATTAAAATCAAGATAATAGCTGGGAGAATTGTTCACACTGTTTCAACTTCTTGGGCATCTATTGTATTAGTATGAGTTAATTTAGTGGTTAATATTAATGAAATAATATAAAGAACCAGTGAACTAATTAAGAAGACAATTATAAGTGTATGATCATGAAAGTGTAGTAGTTCTTCTATAATAGGAGAAGTTGCATCTTGGAGTCCTATTTGGAACGGATAAGCCATGGAGATATAAAGGGCTTTCACCTTTAATTTAACTTTGACAAAGTTATGTAATTTTTACTAATATCTCGTGATCGAGAAAGTCATGGTGGTTATGGCATTGGCTTGAAACCAATTTTAGGGGGTTCGATTCCCTCCTTTCTTATTTCAGTGTTACATAAGCAGGTTCTTCGAATGTGTGGTATGGAGGAGGACATCCATGTAATCATTCAATGTTAGTTGAAGTGTAACTAACTGTTAATACTTCTCGTTTGGATGCAAAGGCTTCTCAAATTATGAAGATCATTAGTATTACTGCTGTTAGTGAAATAAATGAGCCTATAGAGGATACTGTATTTCATGTTGTATAAGCGTCTGGGTAGTCTGAGTAGCGTCGAGGTATTCCTGATAATCCCAGAAAATGTTGAGGGAAAAATGTTATATTAACTCCTACGAATATGATTGTAAAGTGAATTTTTGCTCATGTGTCATTAAGTGTATATCCTGAAAATAGAGGGAATCAGTGAACAAATCCGCCTATGATAGCAAACACTGCTCCCATTGAAAGTACATAGTGAAAATGGGCTACTACATAGTATGTGTCGTGAAGTACGATATCTAGTGAAGAGTTGGATAGTACAATTCCTGTAAGACCTCCTACTGTAAATAAGAAAATAAATCCTAGTGCCCATAGCATAGCGGGTGATCATTTAATGTTACCACCATGTAAGGTTGCTAATCAGCTAAATACTTTTACTCCTGTTGGAATTGCGATGATTATAGTAGCAGAAGTAAAATATGCTCGTGTATCTACATCTATTCCTACAGTAAACATATGGTGAGCTCATACGATAAAGCCCAGGAAACCAATGGATATTATTGCCCACACTATCCCTATATACCCAAAAGGTTCTTTTTTGCCTGAATAGTAGGTCACAATATGTGAGATTATTCCAAATCCTGGTAGGATCAAAATATAGACTTCAGGATGTCCAAAGAATCAAAATAAGTGTTGATATAAAATAGGATCTCCTCCTCCAGCCGGGTCGAAAAAGGTTGTATTTAAGTTTCGATCTGTAAGTAATATAGTAATGCCAGCTGCTAATACTGGTAGTGATAAGAGAAGTAGAACTGCTGTAATTAGTACGGATCATACAAATAATGGAGTTTGATATTGTGATATTGCAGGAGGTTTCATATTAATAATTGTGGTAATAAAGTTAATAGCTCCTAAGATTGATGATACGCCTGCTAGGTGAAGGGAGAAAATTGTTAAATCTACGGATGCCCCTGCATGGGCTAAGTTACCTGCTAATGGGGGATACACTGTTCATCCTGTTCCTGCCCCTGCTTCTACTATGGAAGAAGCTAAGAGTAAAAGAAAGGATGGGGGTAGAAGTCAGAAGCTTATATTATTTATTCGTGGGAATGCCATGTCTGGAGCCCCAATTATTAAGGGAACTAATCAGTTACCGAATCCTCCGATTATGATCGGTATTACTATAAAAAAGATTATAACAAATGCATGGGCTGTTACAATTACGTTGTAGATTTGATCATCCCCTAGTAGAGCCCCGGGCTGTCCTAGCTCAGCTCGGATTAATAGGCTAAGAGCGGTCCCAGCTATTCCGGCTCATGCACCAAATAAAAGATAAAGGGTGCCGATGTCTTTATGGTTTGTAGAAAATAATCATCGGTTTATGAACATAGGTAAAATGGCTGATAAAAGCAGTAGACTGTAAATCTAAGAATAAAGGTTAAGTCCTTTTTTTACCAAAAGCTCTGTGGTGAAATCTCATATTGAATTGCAAATTCAAAGAAGCAGCTTCAATTCTGCCGGGGCTTCTCCCGCCTTTTTTTCTACGCGGCGGGAGAAGTAGATTGAAGCCAGTTGTTTAGGGTATTTAGCTGTTAACTAAATTTTCATGGGGTAGAAACCCATCAATCTAGTGAGGGCTTAGCTTAATTAAAGTAGTTGATTTGCGTTCAGCTGATGTGGGTTTATTCCTGCAGCTCTTAGTTGTGAGTTTGTCAGAAGTTAAGTGTGGGAGTACTTACTTAGGGCTTTGAAGGTCCTTGGTCTTTTTAACCTAAACTTCTAGTATAGGGTTGATATTATTGGGGATAGAGGTAGAAGTATAATTGATAAAATAATTAGGGGTGATAAAAATATTATCGTTTTTAAGTTTTCGAGCTGCCATTTTATTTTTATGTTACTTGATGAGGGAAATATGGTGAGTGCTGTATTATATGCAAGTCGTGTATAGAAATATAGATTTAGTAAGGCTGTTATAGCTAGTAATGTTGGAATAATGATTAGATCATTTTTTGTAAGTTCTTGAATAATTATTCATTTAGGCATGAATCCTGAGAGAGGAGGTAAGCCTCCAATTGATAATATAATTAATAGGACTAGTGAAGTAGCCAGGGGTAATTTATTTCATATATGAGATAGTGATGATGTAGTAGTGGAAGAATTATATATAAATAGTATAAATGTTCCTAGTGTTATTGTTATGTAAATTAGTAGGTTAAGTGTTATTAATGTTGGGCTATATATTAGTACAGATGCTATTCATCCTATATGAGAAATGGATGAGTATGCTAGGATTTTTCGTAGTTGGGTTTGGTTGAGTCCTCCTCATCCTCCTACTAGGACGGATGTAGTGGCTATGGTAATAATTAAATTGGGGTTAATGGATGGTGAAATTTGATATATAATTGATAGTGGTGCGATTTTTTGTCAGGTTAATAGGATTATTCCTGATAGCATGGGGATTCCTTGGGTTACTTCGGGTACTCAGAAGTGGAATGGAGAGAGTCCAAGCTTTATTGATAGAGCAATGGTAATTGTGTTGGATGCGGCGGGGTTTAAAATGTTGGATATTGTTCATTGCCCTGTTAATATTAGATTTGTGGCAATGCCCAGTATTAATAATATTGATGCTGTTGCTTGTGTTAAAAAATATTTTGTTGATGCTTCTACAGCTCGTGGGTTAAATTTTTTTATGAAGATAGGGATAATGGCTAGTATATTTATTTCAAATCCGATTCAGACGAGTAGTCAATGGGAGCTTGTTATTACTATGATCGTCCCTATAATAACTGTTGATAAGATAATAATTATGACGGGGGGTTTTATTAGTACGGGAAGGGGGCAATCCAACATTTTCGGGGTATGGGCCCGATAGCTTATTTAGCTGACCTTACTGTAGGATTTGGTGTAGTGGGTAGCACGAAGATTTTTGAGTTCTTAGGATTAGGTTCGATTCCTATAATTCTAGAAATAAGAGGATTTAAACCTCTATTATTTACTCTATCAAAGTAACTCTTTTATCAGACATATTTCTTATGCTTGTGGTGGAACACTTGCTGTGATAATGGGAAGGGCTACGTGTCATATACATATAGCTAATGTTAGGGGCAGAAAATTTTTTCATAATAGGTGTATTAGTTGATCATAGCGGAATCGTGGGTATGATGCTCGGATCCATAGGAAAGAGATTGTTAGGAGTAGGGTTTTGATGGTAAAGTTAACTGTATATAATTCTGGCATAAATGGGTTGTGGAATGCGCCGAAGAATAAGATAATTGTGAGAATATTTATTATGATAATGTTAGCATATTCTGCTAGAAAAAACAGTGCGAATGGACCGGCTGAATATTCTACATTAAATCCTGAGACTAGTTCTGATTCACCTTCTGTTAGGTCGAATGGTGCTCGGTTGGTTTCTGCTAGGGTTGAAATAAATCATATTATAGCTAGAGGCCATGCGGGGAAGATTAGTCACAAATGTTCTTGCGTGATGATAAGAGTGGATAAGGTGAATGAGCCATTTATTAGTAGGACTGATAATAAAATAATGGCTAGTGTTACTTCATATGAGATTGTTTGAGCTACGGCTCGTAGAGCTCCAATTAGAGCATATTTTGAATTTGAAGATCATCCCGATCATAAGATTGAGTAAACAGCGAGACTAGATATAGCTAATATGAAAAGAATGCTTAAGTTTATATTAATGAGTGGATAGGGTATTGGAAGAGGAACTCATATAGTTAAGGCTAAGGTTAGGGCTAGAATTGGGGCTAGAATAAATATAGATAGGGAGGATGTAAGCGGTCGTAATGGTTCTTTTGTGAATAGTTTTACGGCATCTGCGATAGGTTGGAGTAGGCCGTATGGCCCTACGATATTGGGTCCTTTTCGAAGTTGTATATAGCCTAATACTTTACGTTCTACTAGAGTTAGGAAAGCTACTGCTAAAAGGATTGGTACAATTATGGAGGCAATATTTATAATAAACATGTTGTTAGGGAGAGGATTTGAACCTCTGGTAAATAAAGATTTAAGTTTTACGCAATTACCGGGCTCTGCCACCCTAACAAACCCTGTCTCTAGGGCAGGGTTGGAAGTAGATTAGCCGGATTAAGATTATTTCATCCGTTAATCTTAAGGCGCTTTTGTTTAAGTTGGCCTTATTTTTCTTGTCCTTTCGTACTGGGAAAAATTATATAATAGATAGAAACCGACCTGGATTGCTCCGGTCTGAACTCAGATCACGTAGGACTTTAATCGTTGAACAAACGAACCTTTAATAGCTGCTGCACCATTAGGATGTCCTGATCCAACATCGAGGTCGTAAACCCTATTGTCGATATGGACTCTTAAATAGGATTGCGCTGTTATCCCTAGGGTAACTTGTTCCGTTGATCAAATTATTTTTGGATCAATAAATGAAAATGTATTTTGACTAGTAGGTCTTAATTTTTTTTCTCGGAGGTTATTTTATGCTCCGAGGTCACCCCAACCTAAATTATCAATTCATTAATAGTTTTGGTTATGCCTATTGGGAAATATCTGATAATATTATGAATTAATTAATTAAAGCTCCATAGGGTCTTCTCGTCTTATTAGTTTATCCCCGCCTCTTCACGGGGAGGTCAATTTCACTGATTGGAAGTAAGAGACAGTTAAACCCTCGTGTGGCCATTCATACAAGTCCTTATTTAGAGAACAAATGATTATGCTACCTTTGCACGGTCAGGATACCGCGGCCGTTTAAACTTATGTCACTGGGCAGGCAGTGCCTCCAATACTAGTAATGCTGGAGGTGATGTTTTTGGTAAACAGGCGGGGTTTATGTTTGCCGAGTTCCTTTTACTTCTTTTAATCTTTCCTTTAATTGCATTCCTGTGTTGGGCTAACAATTAATTTGATAGAGTTATTTATAGTTATTTATGTTTATCTTGTTGTTAACTATCAGCGGATATCCGTTTCTGTTATAGGCTTATGCAGGGAGAAGTGTTTCTTGTTACTCATACTAGCATTATTACTTCTATGTTTGTATAGACTAGCCCAGTAGCATACTAGGAGTTGATAAGGGTTTTTGGTATTAATGATATTATAGTTGTCGAGCTTGAACGCTTTCTTAATTGATGGCTGCTCTTAGGCCTACTATGGTTTGGTTATGTATTTTACTCTCTAGGTAAGGCTGTATCCTTTGTCTAAAAAGCTGTACCCTTTTAGACTATATTTTAAATTTACATTAAAATTTTTGTATGTTTTTCTGGTAAATTTAAAGTTGAACTAAAATTCTGTTCTGGGCAACCAGCTATCACCAGGCTCGTTAGGCTTTTCACCTCTACCTATAAATCTTCTCACTATTTTGCTACATAGATGAGTTTATTCTTATAAATTGTTTATAGGTAGCTCGTCTGGTTTCGGGGGACTTAGCTTAAGTTCTCTTTGTTAAGTTATGCTGACTAGCTCATTATGCAAAAGGTATAAGGGTTAATCTTTGCTATTTAATACTTTAGATTATCTTTCATCATTCCCTTGCGGTACTTTCTCTATAGCTCCAAATAATATTTCTATCTCCTATACTTTATCAGGTAATTAAATGTTTTGATTTATTGGTTGTGTGGTAGTTTTATTTATTGGGNTTTTGGGCTAGATTCAGTTCAAAGTGGTCATAGCAATATGAAATCTTCTGGGTGTAAGCCAGATGCTTTAGTTAAGCTACACTTTGTTAATCCAAGCGCACTTTCCAGTACGCTTACCTTGTTACGACTTGTCTCCTCTTGTATGAAGTAGATGTTAATATATTATATTTTGATGTTATTACTTGAGGAGGGTGACGGGCGGTGTGTGCGTGCTTCATGGCCCCTTTCAACTAAGCTCTCTATTCTTAATTTACTGCTAAATCCTCCTTCGGTCTTTAATTTCATAAAGTCTTTCGTAGGTATTCTTGTTAAGAAAATGTAGCCCATTTCTTCCCGTTCCATGGGTTACACCTTGACCTAACTTTTTTATGTCTTATGATTGTGCTTACTTATATTCCTTTTAAGGGTTTGCTGAAGATGGCGGTATATAGACTGAATTAGCTAGGAACGGTGAGGTTTATCGGGGTTTATCGATTATAGAACAGGCTCCTCTAGAGGGATATAAAGCACCGCCAAGTCCTTTGAGTTTCAGGCTGTTGCTAGTAGTTCTCTGGCGAACAGTTTTGTTATACTAATTGTTTGTGTTTACGGCTAAGCATAGTGGGGTATCTAATCCCAGTTTGGATCTTAGCTGTCGTGTGGTCAGAGTTATTAAAGTCACTTTCGTAGTTTATTTTATATTAACAATAGCTTTTTACGGCTTAATTAAATTTTAACTTTAGTTGAATTAATATCTTTAACACGTTTTACGCCGTTTGCCTATTAACTGGGATTAATCGTATGACCGCGGTGGCTGGCACGAAATTTACCAATCCTTTGTTAACATAACTTAGTCGAACTTTCGTTCATTGCTTAATTTTTATCACTGCTGTATCCCGTGGGGGCGTGGTTGAGCAAGGTGTTATGAGCTGCTTATTAGCGTGCTTGATACCCGCTCCTTTTGATCAGTTTAGGATCTATAGGGCATTTTCACTGGTAGGAAGAGGCTTGCATGTGTAAGTTTGTTAAGGGCTAATAGGAAGGCCAGGACCAAACCTTTATGTTTATGGAGTCTTACGACTCATCTAGGCATTTTCAGTGCCTTGCTTTGAGTAAATTAAGCTACATTAAC